GCTAGCGTAGCTTAATTAAAGCATGACACTGAAGATGTTAAGATGAGCCCTAGAAAGCTCCGCGGGCACAAAGGTTTGGTCCTGACTTTACCATCAACTTTAGCTAAACTTACACATGCAAGTATCCGCACCCCTGTGAGAATGCCCTACAGTTCCCTGCCTGGGAACAAGGAGCCGGTATCAGGCACACTCAACCAAGCCCATGACACCTTGCTTAGCCACACCCTCAAGGGAACTCAGCAGTGATAAACATTAAGCCATAAGTGAAAACTTGACTTAGTCAAAGCTAAGAGGGTCGGTAAAACTCGTGCCAGCCACCGCGGTTATACGAGAGACCCAAGTTGTTAGATACCGGCGTAAAGAGTGGTTAAGATAAATTTAATACTAAAGTCGAACACCTTCAGAGCTGTTATACGCACCCGAAGGCAAGAAGTTCAATCACGAAAGTGGCTTTACACCATCTGAACCCACGAAAGCTATGACACAAACTGGGATTAGATACCCCACTATGCCTAGCCCTAAACATCGACAGTAAACTACACCTGCTGTCCGCCTGGGAACTACGAGCATTAGCTTGAAACCCAAAGGACTTGGCGGTGCTTTAGATCCACCTAGAGGAGCCTGTTCTAGAACCGATAACCCCCGTTCAACCTCACCCTTCCTTGTTTTTCCCGCCTATATACCACCGTCGTCAGCTTACCCTGTGAAGGCCTTATAGTAAGCAAAATTGGCACAGCCCAAAACGTCAGGTCGAGGTGTAGCGTATGGAGGGGGAAGAAATGGGCTACATTCCCTAATACAGTGAATACGGACGATGCACTGAAACGTGCATCCGAAGGAGGATTTAGCAGTAAGCAGGAAATAGAGTGTTCCGCTGAAATTGGCCCTGAAGCGCGCACACACCGCCCGTCACTCTCCCCGAGCTTACAAACTCAAATAAATAAAACCCTATAATTGCAAAGGGGAGGCAAGTCGTAACATGGTAAGTGTACCGGAAGGTGCGCTTGGAAAAATCAGAGTATAGCTAAGACAGAAAAGCATCTCCCTTACACCGAGAAGTCATCCGTGCAAATCGGATTACCCTGATGCCCAATAGCTAGCCCCCCACAACAAAAACAACAAATCCTCATTAATACCCCCAAACACACTAATAATTAAATTAAACAAACCATTTTTCCCCCTGAGTATAGGCGATAGAAAAGGGACCATGGAGCAACAGAGAAAGTACCGCAAGGGAATGCTGAAAGAGAAGTGAAATAATCCAGTAAAGCCTAAAAAAGCAGAGATTTTAGCTCGTACCTTTTGCATCATGATTTAGCCAGAAAAATCCAAGCAAAGAGCACTTTAGTTTGGCTCCCCGAAACTAAGTGAGCTACTTCAAGGCAGCCTATTAATAGGGCAAACCCGTCTCTGTGGCAAAAGAGTGGGAAGAACTTTGAGTAGAGGTGACAGACCTACCGAACCTAGTTATAGCTGGTTGCCTGAGAATTGGATAGAAGTTCAGCCTCCCGGCTTCTTTCTTCACCCTCCGTCTTAACCCCTTTTGACACCTAAAGAAACCGAGAGAGTTAATCAAAGGGGGTACAGCCCCTTTGATACAAGACACAACTTTCCCAGGAGGGTAAAGATCATAATAAATTTAAAGGTATAATGTTTTGGTGGGCCTAAAAGCAGCCATCCCTACAGAAAGCGTTAAAGCTCAGACATACCACTTACCCCTCCCCATCCTGATAATTTAATCTTAGCCCCCTAATCTTACCAGGCCATCCTATGCTTACATAGGAGTGACCATGCTAATATGAGTAATAAGAGAGTACTACCTCTCTCCTTGCACACGTGTAAATCGAAACGGACCCCCCACCGAACCTTAACGGCCCCAAACAAAGAGGGTACTGAACAACAGACCAAACAACCAGAAAAACATCCAATGAAATACCGTTAACCCCACACTGGTGTGCCCGTAAGGAAAGACTAAAAGAAAGAGAAGGAACTCGGCAAACACATGAAGCCTCGCCTGTTTACCAAAAACATCGCCTCTTGCAAAACTAATGAATAAGAGGTCCCGCCTGCCCTGTGACTATAAGTTTAACGGCCGCGGTATTTTGACCGTGCGAAGGTAGCGCAATCACTTGTCTTTTAAATGGAGACCTGTATGAATGGCATAACGAGGGCTTAGCTGTCTCCTCTTTCAAGTCAATGAAATTGATCTCCCCGTGCAGAAGCGGGGATACGCACATAAGACGAGAAGACCCTATGGAGCTTTAGACACCAAAGCAGATCATGTTAAACACCCCTAAACAAAGGGCTAAACCAGATGAAGCCTGCCCTAATGTCTTTGGTTGGGGCGACCGCGGGGAAAAACAAAACCCCCACGTGGAATGGGAACACCCCCTCCTACAACTAAGAGCTTCCGCTCTAGTAAACAGAATTTCTGACCAATAAGATCCGGCAACGCCGATCAACGGACCGAGTTACCCTAGGGATAACAGCGCAATCCCCTTTTAGAGCCCATATCGACAAGGGGGTTTACGACCTCGATGTTGGATCAGGACATCCTAATGGTGCAGCCGCTATTAAGGGTTCGTTTGTTCAACGATTAAAGTCCTACGTGATCTGAGTTCAGACCGGAGTAATCCAGGTCAGTTTCTATCTATGATATGATCTTTTCTAGTACGAAAGGACCGAAAAGAAGAGGCCCATGCTTTAGGTACGCCTCACCCCCACCTAATGAAGACAACTAAAATAGGCAAAAGGGCATGTCCCCCTGCCTGAGAAAATGGCATGTTAAGGTGGCAGAGCCCGGCCAATGCAAAAGACCTAAGCCCTTTCCACAGAGGTTCAAGTCCTCTCCTTAACTATGATTTCAACACTCATCACCCATATCATCAACCCCCTAGCCTTTATCGTGCCTGTTCTTCTAGCTGTTGCTTTCCTAACCCTAATTGAGCGAAAAGTGCTTGGTTATATACAACTACGAAAAGGGCCAAACATTGTAGGGCCCTACGGACTCCTACAACCTATCGCCGACGGAGTCAAACTTTTCATTAAAGAGCCGGTACGGCCCTCAACTTCCTCACCACTTCTATTTCTTTTAACCCCTATATTAGCCCTTACACTTGCCCTCACCTTATGAGCACCAATGCCCCTCCCATATCCAGTTATTGACCTAAACCTAGGGATTCTTTTTATTTTAGCCCTCTCCAGCCTTGCAGTCTATTCCATTTTGGGATCAGGCTGAGCATCCAATTCAAAATACGCCCTCATCGGTGCCCTTCGTGCCGTAGCTCAAACCATTTCATATGAAGTTAGCTTAGGACTCATCCTATTAAATGCTATTATCTTCACTGGAGGATTTACACTACAAACCTTTAACGTTGCCCAAGAGAGCGTCTGACTAATTTTACCTGCCTGACCTCTAGCTGCAATATGATACATTTCAACTTTAGCAGAGACCAACCGTGCCCCCTTTGATCTAACCGAGGGGGAGTCAGAACTAGTATCAGGCTTTAATGTAGAGTACGCAGGAGGCCCCTTTGCCCTATTCTTTCTGGCAGAATATGCCAACATCCTACTTATAAATACACTATCCGCCACCCTGTTCTTAGGAGCCTCACATATCCCAACAATTCCAGAACTCACTGCAGTCAACCTAATGACCAAAGCAGCCCTACTTTCAATTGTGTTCCTGTGAGTCCGAGCCTCTTATCCCCGATTCCGGTACGATCAGCTTATGCACCTTATCTGAAAAAACTTCCTCCCCCTTACACTGTCACTGGTTATCTGACATCTAGCACTTCCTATTGCGTTTGCGGGCCTACCCCCTCAGCTATAACCCCCGGAGTTGTGCCTGAAGTAAAGGGCCACTTTGATAGAGTGAACCATGGGGGTTAAAGTCCCCCCAGCTCCTTAGAAAGAAGGGGTTTGAACCCTACCTGGAGAGATCAAAACTCTCAGTGCTTCCACTACACCACTTCCTAGTAAAGTCAGCTAATTAAGCTTTTGGGCCCATACCCCAAACATGTTGGTTAAACTCCTTCCTTTACTAATGAACCCGTACATCTTAGCCACCCTGCTATTTGGACTAGGCCTAGGAACCACAATTACATTCGCAAGCTCCCACTGACTGCTAGCATGAATGGGGCTTGAAATGAATACCCTCGCTATTATCCCCCTTATAGCCCAGCACCATCACCCCCGAGCAGTAGAAGCCACCACGAAGTATTTCCTCACCCAGGCGACAGCAGCCGCCATACTACTCTTTGCTAGCACCACAAATGCTTGACTTACAGGACAGTGAGACATTCAACAAATATCCCACCCCCTCCCCATCACCATAATTACCATCGCCCTCGCCCTAAAAATTGGTCTTGCCCCCCTTCACTCATGGCTGCCTGAAGTCCTTCAAGGCCTAGATCTTACTACAGGACTGATTCTGTCCACCTGACAAAAGCTCGCCCCCTTTGCCCTCCTCCTACAAATTCAGCCAACTAACTCAACCATTTTAATTCTATTAGGCCTTGCATCAACCCTTGTTGGAGGCTGAGGGGGACTAAACCAAACGCAATTACGAAAAATCCTTGCTTACTCCTCAATCGCCCACCTCGGCTGAATAGTCTTAGTCCTTCAATTCTCCCCCTCCCTAACCTTCCTGACCCTTCTTACATACTTTGTCATGACATTCTCAACATTCCTTGTATTTAAACTAAACAAATCAACCAATATTAATGCGCTCGCCACCTCCTGAACTAAAGCCCCTGTACTCACCGCCCTTACACCCCTCGTACTCCTCTCACTAGGTGGCCTCCCCCCATTAACTGGATTTATGCCAAAGTGACTTATTTTACAAGAACTAGCCAAGCAGGACCTTGCCCCCACAGCCACATTAGCCGCACTCACCGCTCTCCTCAGCCTTTATTTTTACCTCCGACTATCGTATGCAATAACCCTAACCATATCCCCCAATAATCTCACCAGTACCACCCCTTGACGGCTCCCCTCATCACAGCTGACACTTCCCCTCGCTATTTCTACCATGGCCACACTCTCCCTCCTGCCCCTTGCCCCGGCTGCAATTGCACTACTAACCCTCTAAGAGACTTAGGCTAACATCCAGACCAAGGGCCTTCAAAGCCCTCAGCGGGAGTGAGAATCTCCCAGTCCCTGTAAGACTTGCGGGACATTACCCCACATCTCCTGCATGCAAAACAGACACTTTAATTAAGCTAAAGCCTTACTAGATAGGCAGGCCTCGATCCTGCAAACTCTTAGTTAACAGCTAAGCGCTCAAACCAGCGAGCATCCATCTACCTTTCCCCCGCCTAATAATAAGACTAAAGGCGGGGGAAAGCCCCGGTAGGCGACTAGCCTACTTCTTCAGATTTGCAATCTAATATGTAAAACACCTCAGGGCTTGGTAAGAAGAGGACTCAAACCTCTGTTTATGGGGCTACAATCCACCGCTTAAAAACTCAGCCATCCTACCTGTGGCAATCACACGTTGATTTTTCTCGACTAATCACAAAGACATCGGCACCCTCTATCTAGTATTTGGTGCTTGAGCCGGAATAGTAGGCACAGGCTTAAGCCTGCTCATTCGAGCAGAACTGAGCCAACCCGGTGCTCTCCTTGGAGACGACCAGATTTATAATGTAATTGTTACAGCACATGCGTTTGTAATAATTTTCTTTATAGTAATGCCACTCATGATTGGAGGATTTGGAAACTGACTAATCCCACTAATGATCGGAGCCCCAGACATGGCATTCCCCCGAATAAATAACATGAGTTTTTGACTCCTCCCTCCCTCTTTCCTTCTCCTCCTTGCTTCTTCTGGGGTTGAAGCTGGTGCCGGTACTGGGTGAACAGTCTACCCCCCACTTGCTGGAAATCTAGCACACGCAGGGGCTTCTGTTGATTTAACCATCTTCTCCCTCCATTTAGCAGGGATTTCCTCAATCCTTGGGGCCATTAACTTCATTACAACCATTATTAATATGAAACCCCCAGCTATTTCCCAGTACCAGACTCCGCTGTTCGTGTGAGCCGTACTAATTACTGCTGTCCTACTTCTCCTCTCTCTCCCAGTACTTGCTGCTGGAATTACAATGCTTCTAACAGACCGAAACCTAAATACCACATTCTTTGACCCAGCAGGAGGGGGAGACCCGATTCTTTATCAACACCTCTTCTGATTCTTCGGCCACCCAGAAGTATACATTCTCATCCTCCCAGGATTTGGTATAATTTCCCACATTGTTGCCTACTACTCTGGTAAAAAAGAACCTTTCGGCTACATGGGTATGGTGTGGGCTATGATGGCTATCGGCCTTCTAGGCTTTATTGTGTGAGCCCATCACATGTTTACAGTTGGAATGGACGTAGACACTCGTGCCTACTTTACATCAGCTACTATAATTATTGCGATCCCTACCGGCGTAAAAGTCTTTAGCTGATTAGCAACTCTCCATGGAGGCTCAATCAAATGAGAAACTCCTCTTCTATGGGCCCTTGGCTTCATTTTCCTCTTTACAGTAGGTGGCTTAACAGGTATTGTTCTAGCCAACTCGTCCCTAGATATTGTTCTGCATGACACATACTACGTAGTAGCCCACTTCCACTACGTTCTGTCAATAGGAGCCGTATTCGCCATTGTTGCCGCCTTTGTGCACTGATTCCCCCTATTCTCGGGCTATACCCTTCATAGCACTTGAACAAAAATTCACTTTGGAATTATGTTCTTAGGAGTCAACCTAACCTTCTTCCCCCAACACTTCCTGGGCCTAGCCGGAATGCCTCGACGGTACTCTGATTACCCAGACGCCTACACTCTGTGAAATACAGTTTCCTCTATCGGCTCCCTAATTTCTCTTGTAGCAGTAATTATGTTCTTATTTATTATCTGAGAAGCATTTGCTGCCAAACGTGAAGTCCTTTCAGTAGAACTCACCATGACAAATGTGGAGTGACTGCACGGCTGCCCTCCCCCTTACCACACATTTGAAGAGCCTGCGTTTGTTCAAGTTCAATCAAACTAATCGAGAAAGGGAGGAATTGAACCCCCATGGGTTGGTTTCAAGCCAACCACATAACCACTCTGTCACTTTCTTTATAAGACACTAGTAAAATGCTATAACACTGCCTTGTCAAGGCAGAATCGTGGGTTAAACCCCCGCGTGTCTTGATCAAATAATGGCACATCCCTCACAACTAGGATTTCAAGATGCAGCTTCACCTGTTATAGAAGAACTTCTTCATTTCCATGACCACGCCCTAATGATTGTTTTCCTAATCAGTACACTAGTACTTTACATTATTGTGGCCATGGTCTCCACCAAACTCACCAATAAATATATCCTGGACTCCCAAGAAATCGAAATTATCTGGACTGTCCTCCCCGCAGTTATTCTTATTTTAATTGCCCTGCCTTCTCTTCGCATCCTTTACCTCATGGACGAGATTAACGACCCTCACCTCACAATCAAAGCCATGGGCCATCAATGATACTGAAGCTATGAGTATACCGACTACGAGGACCTTGGGTTTGACTCATACATAATCCCCACACAAGATCTAACCCCCGGCCAATTCCGCCTTCTAGAAGCCGACCATCGAATGGTAATCCCAGTCGAGTCCCCTATCCGAGTCCTAGTCTCTGCTGAAGACGTACTTCACTCCTGAGCAGTCCCAGCGTTAGGCGTTAAAATAGACGCAGTCCCAGGCCGTCTAAACCAAACAGCCTTTATTACATCCCGCCCCGGAGTTTTCTATGGACAATGCTCTGAGATCTGCGGAGCTAATCATAGCTTTATACCCATTGTAGTCGAAGCAGTCCCCCTGGAACACTTTGAAAACTGATCATCCTTAATACTTGAAGACGCTTCGCTAAGAAGCTAAATAGGGCCGTAGCGTTAGCCTTTTAAGCTAAAGACTGGTGACTCCCGACCACCCTTAGTGACATGCCCCAACTCAATCCCGCACCTTGATTTGCCATTCTAGTCTTCGCCTGACTAGTCTTCCTAACAATTCTTCCCCCTAAAGTTATAGCCCACACCTTCCCAAACGAACCAACCTCCCAAAGCACGGAAAAACCTAAAACAGAACCCTGAACCTGACCATGGCATTAAGCTTCTTTGACCAATTTATGAGCCCCTCGTACCTAGGAATTCCCCTAATAGCCCTCGCCCTTACCCTCCCCTGAATTCTCTTCCCAACTCCCTCCGCTCGATGATTAAATAACCGAATGTTAACACTCCAAGGCTGATTTATTAACCGATTTACTCAGCAACTTCTCCTGCCTTTAAACCCAGGAGGGCACAAATGAGCCCTTATTTTTACCTCCCTCATACTATTCCTCATTACTCTTAATATGCTTGGGCTTCTTCCATACACCTTTACCCCTACCACACAACTGTCCCTTAACATGGGCCTTGCAGTCCCTCTTTGATTAGCGACCGTGATCATTGGAATGCGAAACCAACCAACAATTGCCTTAGGGCACCTCCTGCCAGAGGGAACTCCAACCCTCCTGATTCCCGTCCTAATTATTATCGAAACAATTAGCCTATTTATTCGTCCCTTAGCCCTTGGAGTACGGCTAACAGCTAACCTTACCGCTGGCCACCTCCTGATTCAACTAATTGCCACCGCTGCATTCGTTCTTCTACCTTTAATACCTACTGTTGCCATCCTTACAGCAGCACTGCTATTCCTACTAACCCTCTTAGAAGTTGCTGTAGCAATAATTCAAGCCTACGTCTTTGTTCTCCTCTTAAGCCTCTACCTACAAGAAAACGTCTAATGGCCCACCAAGCACACGCATACCACATAGTTGACCCCAGCCCCTGACCGCTAACAGGCGCAGTTGCCGCCCTACTAATAACATCAGGTCTCGCAATTTGATTCCACTTCCACTCCACAACACTAATGGGTCTTGGAACAGTTCTTCTTCTCCTTACAATATACCAATGATGGCGAGACATCGTACGAGAAGGCACATTCCAAGGACACCACACACCCCCAGTTCAAAAAGGACTTCGATATGGTATAATCCTATTCATTACTTCAGAAGTTTTCTTTTTTCTAGGATTTTTCTGAGCCTTCTACCACTCAAGCCTAGCACCCACCCCTGAACTAGGAGGTTGCTGACCCCCTACAGGTATTACCACCCTTGACCCATTTGAAGTGCCCCTACTCAATACTGCCGTTCTACTTGCTTCAGGAGTAACAGTTACCTGAGCCCACCATAGCATCATGGAAGGCGAACGAAAACAAGCAATTCAATCCCTCCTTTTAACAATTCTCCTTGGTTTCTACTTTACCTTTCTTCAAGGCATGGAGTACTATGAGGCCCCCTTCACAATTGCAGACGGAGTCTATGGCTCTACATTCTTTGTAGCAACCGGCTTCCATGGACTACACGTTATTATTGGCTCCACATTCTTAGCCATCTGCTTTCTCCGACAAATTCAATACCATTTTACATCCGAGCATCACTTCGGATTCGAAGCAGCTGCCTGATACTGACACTTCGTAGACGTTGTCTGACTATTCTTATACATCTCCATCTACTGATGAGGCTCATAATCTTTCTAGTACTAAAGTTAGTATTAGTGACTTCCAATCACCAGGTCTTGGTTAAAATCCAAGGAAAGATAATGAATTTAGTCACAACAATCATTACCATCGCCACTGTGCTCTCCATTATTCTAGCCATTGTCTCCTTCTGACTTCCTCAAATGAGCCCCGATCACGAAAAGCTCTCCCCCTATGAGTGTGGTTTTGACCCACTTGGCTCAGCCCGACTGCCCTTCTCCCTCCGATTTTTTCTTGTCGCCATTCTTTTCCTCCTTTTTGACCTAGAAATTGCCCTCCTTCTGCCACTCCCCTGAGGTGATCAGCTGTCATCCCCCCTACTCACCTTCCTGTGGGCCTCGGCTGTCCTTGTCCTTCTTACTTTAGGCCTAATTTATGAATGACTTCAAGGCGGTTTAGAATGGGCCGAGTAGGCAATTAGTTTAAGAAAAACCTTTGATTTCGGCTCAAAAACTTGTGGTTAAAGTCCACAATCGCCTAATGACCCCCGTTCACTTCACCTTTTCATCAGCCTTTATACTAGGATTAACAGGCCTGGCATTTCATCGAACCCACCTTCTCTCTGCCCTACTATGTTTAGAAGGAATAATACTTTCTTTATTCATTGCCCTTTCTTTATGAACCCTGCAACTAAACACTACTAGTTTTTCAGCTTCCCCCATACTTCTACTGGCATTCTCAGCTTGTGAAGCAAGTGCAGGGCTTGCTTTACTAGTAGCCACAGCCCGGACCCATGGGACCGACCGCCTACAAAGCTTAAACCTCCTACAATGCTAAAAATCCTAATTCCAACCCTAATGCTCGTTCCAACAGCCTGAATAGCCCCCGCCAAATGACTCTGGCCCACAACTCTTATGCACAGCCTAGTAATTGCATTAGCCAGTCTTACATGACTAAAAAATTTATCAGAGACAGGATGGTCCACCCTTAGCCCTTACATGGCAACAGACCCTCTCTCTACTCCCCTCCTGGTCCTCACCTGCTGACTTCTCCCCCTGATGATTCTTGCCAGCCAGAACCACACAAACCTTGAACCCATCAATCGACAACGAATATATATTACACTTCTAACGTCCCTGCAAATCTTCCTAATCATAGCCTTCGGCGCCACAGAAATTATCATGTTTTACGTCATATTTGAAGCCACCCTCATCCCGACACTAATCCTTATCACCCGATGAGGAAACCAAACAGAACGGCTTAACGCAGGCACCTACTTCCTTTTCTACACCCTAGCAGGCTCACTACCCCTTCTTGTTGCCCTTCTCCTTCTTCAAAATAGTACAGGGACCCTCTCCCTACTGACCCTCCAATACTCCAACCCCGTCCCTCTTATTACTTATGCAGATAAACTATGATGAGCAAGCTGTTTACTGGCCTTTCTAGTAAAAATGCCACTCTACGGGGTACACCTTTGACTACCTAAAGCACACGTTGAAGCCCCAGTCGCAGGCTCCATAATTCTTGCCGCCGTACTCCTTAAACTTGGGGGTTACGGTATAATACGAATGTTAGTTATGCTAGAACCACTAACCAAAGAATTAAGCTACCCATTTATCATCTTTGCCCTCTGGGGAGTCATTATAACAGGCTCAATCTGCTTACGCCAAACAGATCTAAAGTCCCTCATCGCCTACTCTTCAGTAAGTCATATGGGTCTGGTAGTAGGAGGAATTCTCATCCAAACACCCTGAGGCTTTACTGGGGCCCTCATCCTCATAATCGCACACGGTTTAACATCCTCTGCCCTCTTTTGTCTAGCTAATACTAACTATGAACGCACACACAGCCGAACAATGGTGCTAGCACGAGGACTACAAATAGCCCTCCCCCTAATAACAACGTGATGATTTATTGCAAGCCTCGCTAACCTAGCCCTTCCCCCTCTCCCTAATCTCATGGGAGAACTAATAATTATTACCTCACTATTTAACTGATCCTGATGAACGCTTGCTCTAACAGGGGCCGGAACTTTAATCACGGCAGGTTATTCACTTTACATGTTCCTCATAACCCAGCGAGGCCCGCTTCCAGCACATATTATTGCACTAGACCCCTCCCACTCCCGGGAACACCTATTAATAGCCCTACACCTCCTCCCCTTAATCTTGTTAATCCTCAAACCTGAATTAATCTGAGGGTGGGCTGCCTGTAGATATAGTTTAACGAAAACGTTAGATTGTGATTCTAGAAACAGAGGTTAAAGTCCTCTTATCCACCGAGAGAGGCTCGCTAGCAACGAAGACTGCTAATCTTCGCCACCTTGGTTGAACCCCTGGGCTCACTCGAACCGCTCCTAAAGGATAACAGCTCATCCGTTGGTCTTAGGAACCAAAAACTCTTGGTGCAAATCCAAGTAGCAGCTATGCACCCCACTTCACTTATAATGACGTCGAGCTTGATCATTATCTTCACACTCTTAGCATACCCCGTACTCACAACACTGAGCCCCCGCCCCCAAGAGTCCGACTGGGCCCTCTCTCACGTTAAAACAGCAGTAAAACTGGCTTTCTTCGTTAGCCTCCTTCCCCTCTTCCTCTTCCTCAACGAAGGCGCAGAAACAATCATTACTAACTGAAACTGAATAAATACAATAACCTTCGACGTGAATATTAGCTTCAAATTTGACCATTACTCCATCATCTTTACCCCTATCGCCCTGTACGTAACTTGATCAATTCTTGAATTTGCATCATGATATATGCATGCCGACCCCTACATAAACCGATTCTTTAAATACCTTCTCGTCTTCCTCATCGCTATGATTATTCTAGTAACAGCCAACAATATGTTTCAGATCTTCATCGGCTGAGAGGGGGTAGGAATCATATCGTTTCTCCTCATCGGCTGATGATACGGACGGGCAGACGCAAACACTGCCGCCCTCCAAGCAGTCCTCTACAACCGAGTCGGGGATGTTGGACTAATTTTTGCTATAGCATGAATAGCAACCAACCTCAACTCCTGAGAAATACAACAAATATTTGCAGCCGCTAAAGGCATTGACCTTACCTTTCCCCTCCTAGGGCTAATTATTGCCGCTACTGGCAAATCAGCCCAATTTGGACTACATCCATGACTTCCCTCTGCCATGGAGGGTCCTACACCGGTCTCTGCCCTACTACATTCCAGCACAATGGTTGTTGCAGGTATTTTCCTCCTAGTTCGAATGAGCCCCCTCATAGAAGACAACCAAACCGCTTTAACCACCTGCCTCTGCCTAGGAGCCCTAACCACACTATTCACCGCCACTTGTGCCCTTACCCAAAATGACATCAAAAAAATCGTTGCTTTCTCTACATCTAGCCAACTTGGCCTAATAATAGTGACTATTGGACTAAACCAGCCCCAACTTGCCTTCCTCCACATCTGCACCCACGCTTTCTTTAAAGCAATACTCTTCCTATGCTCCGGCTCAATCATCCACAGCCTCAACGACGAACAAGACATTCGAAAAATGGGAGGGATGCACCATCTTACCCCCTTCACATCTTCTTGCTTCACTATTGGCAGCCTCGCCCTCACAGGAACCCCCTTCTTAGCAGGCTTCTTCTCTAAAGATGCCATCATTGAAGCACTAAACACATCCCACCTTAACGCCTGAGCCCTGACCCTAACCCTCTTAGCCACCTCCTTCACAGCCATTTACAGCCTTCGTGTTGTATACTTCGTTTCTATGGGCCATCCCCGATTTAACTCATTATCCCCCATTAACGAAAATAACCCAGCAGTAATTAACCCTATCAAACGACTAGCCTGAGGAAGTATCGTTGCCGGCCTCTTAATTACCTCAAACATTATTCCCCTAAAAACACCAGTGATATCAATACCCCCTCTGCTAAAATTAGCTGCCCTAATCGTCACCATTCTAGGCCTACTTCTGGCACTAGAACTAGCATCCCTTACAAGCAAACAATACAAGCCCACACCTCAACTAATTCCTCACCACTTCTCTAATATGTTAGGATTCTTCCCCGCAATCATCCATCGCCTCACACCTAAACTAAACCTTACCCTGGGGCAAACAATTGCCAGCCAAATAATTGACCAAACCTGGTTAGAGAAAACAGGCCCTAAAGCCGTAGCCTCTACTAATTTACCCCTAATCACAACAGCAAGTAATACCCAGCAAGGAATAATCAAAACTTACCTCACTTTCTTTCTCCTCACCTTAGCTCTTGCAACACTTGTATTTGTACTTTAAACTGCCCGAAGCGTACCCCGGCTTAAACCCCGCGTTAATTCTAACACAACAAACAAAGTAAGAAGAAGAACTCACGCACTAATAACTAGTATACCCCCTCCCAATGAATATATCAGTGCAACTCCCCCAGTGTCCCCACGAAGCACAGAAAACTCACCAAGCTCATCCACCGACACCCAAGAAGACTCATACCACCCGCCCCAGAATAAGCCAGAAATTAAAGCCACCCCCACCGCATATATTAACATATACGCCGCAACAGATCGACTCCCCAAACTCTCAGGATATGGTTCAGCAGCAAGTGCTGCTGAATACGCAAATACAACCAACATTCCTCCAAGATAAATTAAAAATAAAACTAATGATAAAAAAGAGCCTCCATGGCCCACTAAAACACCACACCCTAGCCCCGCTACTACTACCAGCCCTAAAGCGGCGAAATAGGGAGAAGGATTAGAAGCAACTGCAACTAAGCCCAACACTAGACCAAATAAAAACAAAGACATAATATAAGTCATGATTCCTGCCAGGATTTTAACCAGGACTAATGGCTTGAAAAACCACCGTTGTTATTCAACTACAAGAACCCTAATGGCAAGCCTCCGCAAAACCCACCCCCTACTAAAAATTGCTAATAACGCATTAGTTGACCTCCCAGCCCCCTCCAATATCTCAGTTTGATGAAACTTCGGCTCCCTCCTAGGTCTCTGCTTAGCTATTCAAATTCTCACAGGACTATTCCTCGCAATACACTACACCTCAGACATTGCCACAGCTTTCTCATCTGTCGCACACATCTGCCGAGACGTAAACTACGGATGACTTATCCGAAATATGCACGCCAACGGCGCATCTTTCTTCTTCATCTGTATTTACCTCCATATCGGCCGAGGGCTTTACTACGGCTCATACCTCTATAAAGAGACATGAAACATCGGAGTTGTCCTCCTCCTCCTAGTAATAATAACAGCCTTCGTAGGCTATGTACTCCCCTGAGGACAGATGTCATTTTGAGGGGCCACCGTCATTACCAACCTTCTCTCCGCTGTTCCCTATGTAGGAAACACCCTAGTTCAATGAATCTGAGGCGGCTTTTCAGTAGACAACGCCACCCTCACCCGCTTCTTCGCCTTCCACTTCCTGTTCCCCTTTGTTATTGCAGCCGCAACCATGATTCACCTCCTCTTCCTACATGAAACAGGATCTAATAACCCCCTTGGCCTAAACTCAGACGTAGACAAAATTTCATTCCACCCCTACTTCTCGTACAAAGACCTCCTAGGGTTCGCAGCAGTCCTCATTGCACTTACCTCCCTGGCACTATTTGCCCCGAATCTTCTGGGAGACCCCGACAATTTTACCCCTGCCAACCCCCTCGTCACTCCCCCACACATCAAGCCCGAATGATACTTCTTATTCGCATATGCCATCCTACGCTCGATCCCGAACAAACTAGGAGGCGTCCTAGCACTACTAGCTTCTATTCTCGTTCTTATAGTTGTACCCATCCTACACACATCAAAACAACGAGGCTTAACATTCCGACCCTTAACCCAATTCCTATTCTGAACACTCATTGCAAACGTCGCAATTCTTACTTGAATTGGCGGCATGCCCGTAGAACACCCATTTATCATCATTGGACAAGTCGCCTCCCTCTTGTACTTCTTCCTATTCTTAGTTATCACCCCACTAGCAGGGTGATTAGAAAACAAGGCTCTCGGATGGCTTTAGCACTAGTAGCTCAGTTTCAGAGCGCCGGTCTTGTAAACCGGACGCCAGGGGTTAAAGTCCCCTCTACTGCTTCAAAGAGAAGGGATTTTAACCCCTACCACTAACTCCCAAAGCTAGTATTCTTAGTTAAACTACTCTTTGTATGTACAGTATTTACATATATGTATTAACACCATTACACTATATTAACCATATCAATGGCATTCAAGTACATACATGTTTTATAACCATCAATAGGGTTTAAGCATTCATACAACACCATTATAACTAAGGGTTATACAACCCAAACCTGAAATATCCAACACTTTAATTAAATCTAGGGTAAGCGAAATTTAAGATCCAACACAATAAACCATAAGTTAAGATATACGTGGACTCCATATCCCGTCAAACCTCAAATTCTTAATGTAGTAAGAACCGACCATCAGTTGATTTCTTAATGCCAACGGTTAATGATGGTGAGGTACAATAATTGTAGGGGTTTCACCTGGTGAACTATTCCTGGCATTTGGCTCCTCTTTCAGGTTCATTACCTGATATTACTCCCCACACTTTCATCGACGCTTGCATAAGTTAATGGTGAAGTACATGTATGGGACACCCACCATGCCGGGCGTTCACTCCAGTGGGTGGCTGGTTCCTTTTTTTTTGGTTTCCTTTCAATTAGCATTTCACAGTGCACACAGAAAACAAAAATAAGGTGGTACTTTAACTCTGCTCGCAGAGGAAATAGTATTCATGGTGGAAAGATATTCTATAAAGAATTGCATATAGGGATATCAAGAGCATAAATTATAAATATTACTCGGAAGATACCTAAGATACCCCCTGGGGCTTCTGCGCGTAAAACCCCCCTACCCCCCTATACTCCTGAGATCACTAAGACTCCTGAAAACCCCCCGTAAACAGGAAAACCCCTAGTAGTATATTTTAAAGCCCAAAGTGTGTCTATTTACACTATTTAAATAATGCACAT